TTCGCATTTCGAACAGGCATGAATACAGCATCTATAGGAAAACTACCGTCTTTCGCGTTATTTGGTGTTTTCATACGATATCCCCGATGCCTCTCGACTTGTAATTCAATACAAAAATCAATGGGTTCCGTTAGGCTAGCTATATGCTGTGTAGTATCAACTATTTCTACAGAAGGTGGTGAGATGATGTCTTGAGCAGTTACGGATCCTGGACCCTTAACACAAATAGATGCGTTGCGAGTTCCATACAGATTACTTCTCAATACAATTTCTTTCAAATTCATTAAAATTTCATGTACGGATTCTTCAATCCCTGCTATGTTAGAATATTCATGTGGTATCTTCTCAGATTTTGCACGTGTGATACAGGTTCCTTCCATTTCTCCAAGCAAAGATCGTCGCATCGCGATGCCTATTGTATCCCCTTGACCTCTCATAAGCGGAAACACGATAAAACGGGCATAATTAAGACGCTTGCTGTCTACTCTTGATTCAACACACTTCCACTGTAGTGGCCGAATTGCTATTTCCTCTTGAAGCATAGTACTATTATTTGATCGTTGAATCATTTATTTCTATTTATTTCTCTTGAACTTGAAATTGGTTCAATTTTGATTTCTACACACGTCTTTTTCTCGGGGGTCTACATCCATTATGTGGTAAAGGGGTTACGTCCCGTATCAAACTTACGCGTATACCACTTCTACAAATGGCTCGTAATGCTGCATCTCTTCCGGGACCAGGACCCTTTATCATGACTTCTGCTCGTTGCATACCCTGATTGACTACTGTATGAAGGGCGTTTCCCGCTGCGGTTTGGGCAGCAAATGGTGTTGCTTTTCTTGCGGTTCTGAATCCGCAAGTACCGGCGGAGGCCCAAGAAACCACCTGACCCCGTACATCTGTAACCGTTACTATGGTATTATTCAAACCGGCTTGAACATGAATAACCCCTTTTGGTATTCTACGCCCACTCTTACGTGAACTAAAACGCCCGCCCCTGCGTGAACTGAGATGTCCTTTCCTACGTGAACCAACTCTTGGTCTTATTATAATAGGTTTTGCCATATTTTGTCATCTCATAAATGGGAGTCAGAGATATATGGATATATCCATTTCATGTTAAAACAGATTATTTGGACATTTAGAGAGCCTCTATTGTCGATTTTTAGTTTAGATTCGAAGGATTATCCTTGTCTCTGTTTATGTCTCGGGTTGGAACAAATTACTATAATTCGTCCCCGCCTACGGATCAGTCGACATCTTTGACAAATTTTACGAACGGAGGCCCTTATTTTCATATTTGTAATTCCTCAATTTTTAATCTTTTAATCTACTCTTTGGAAGAAAATAAGTCTCTTGCAATTTTGAGATACGAGTCCCCACGAAAGTAGTGTGAGTGTTGAAAAAGTCACCTAGTCATTTGAATCTTTGTTGTTGAGTCGATAAATGATACGTCCCTTGGTTGAATCGTAACGACTTACTTCGATTTTTACTCTATCTCCTGGTAGTATCCGTATAAAACCACATCGGATCTTTCCTGAAATATACCCTAGAATCAGATCTTCATTATCTAAACGAACCCGGAACATCCCATTGGGGAGTGATTCCGTAATTAAACCTTCGTAAACCCATTTTTGTTCTTTCATTCGAGGTAATCCCTTTGAAGTATCAATTCATGGAAGAAGAGTGATATTGGTATGCTTTTTTTTGTCACAAATAGGAATAGGAAGTTACCGACCCAATTCGGATACCAGAAAGATCACCATATATAACACAAAATTTCCCCCCCGATTCTTTCTAGTCGAGCCTCTCGATCTGTCATTATGCCTCGAGAAGTAGAAAGAATTACAAGCCCCATTCCTCCTAAAATCTTAGGGATTTGTTGATAGTTAGAATAGATTCGTACACCGGGTCGGCTGATACGTTTTAAAATAGTTCGATATGGCCCTTTTCTATACCTTCTTCTATATCGTAGGGTTGAAACTAAGAAATTTGTGTTCCTTTCTCGATGTTTCCTCACGTTTTCGATAAAGCCTTCTCGTAGAAGTATTTTCACAATGTTTTCGGTGATATTAGTAGATGCTATTCGAACCAGTTCTTTGTTATGCATCTCTGCGTTTCGGATAGAAGTTAGTATGTCGCCAATAGTGTCCCTACCCATGATGAGCTATAATCATTGGTGCCTTCGATTTTTTTTTATTATCAACATGCTCTTTTTTTTCTTTATCAATTATTACTATTTAAGGGATATACGTGAGACACAATCTACTAATTCATTGAATCTATTTCAGAGACACTCAAACTATCGCGGTCTCGTCTATGAGTCTTTATAATACCTCAGGGGCTAATGAGACTATTTTAGTAAAATTCAACTGTCTCAATTCCCAAGCGATCGCACCAAAGACTCGAGTTCCTTTTGGATTGCCTTTTTGATCAATGACAACTGCAGCATTGTCATCATATTGTATTATCATGCCATTGTCACGTTTGAGTTCTTTACATGTACGTACAACTACAGCTCTGATCACTTCTGATTTTTCTAGAGGCATATGAGGCACTGCTTCTTTGATTACAGCAACAATAATGTCACCAATATGAGCATATTGGCGATTACTAGCTCCTATGATTCGAATACACATCAATTTTCGAGCTCCGCTGTTGTCCGCTACATTTAAATGGGTCTGAGATTGAATCATAGCTTTTTTTGATCTTTTCTTTCAATCCAAAGAAAGGGCAAAAGAAAAAAGAAATATTGTTTGGCCAGAAAAAAACCAACCACAGGTTGGTTTTCATCAGAAATACCCCTTTCCTTTGTTTGCATATCCCTATTCGACAATAAGGAATTGAGTTCGTATAGGCATTTTGGACGCAGCTATTGAAATAGCTTCTCTGGCTACTTTTGCTGATACCCCAACCATTTCATAAAGTATTCGACCCGGTTTCACAACAGATACCCAATATTCGGGCGATCCTTTCCCCGAACCCATACGTGTTTCCGTTGGTCTTATTGTAACAGGTTTGTCTGGAAATATGCGTACCCATACTTTTCCACCACGACGTGCATACCGTGTCATTGCTCGTCGTCCTGCTTCTATTTGTCTAGATGTGATCCAAGCCGGCTCAAGTGCCTGAAGAGCGTATCTACCGAAACAAATCCGGTTGCCTCGATAAGAAACGCCCCGCATTCTTCCTCTATGTTGTTTACGGAATCTGGTTCTTTTTGGGTTATAGTTGATGGTTGTTTCACAATTCCATCTCTACTGCAGAACTGGACATGAGAATTTCTTCTCATCCAGCTCCTCGCGAATGAAACGATTCAATAATATTAGAGATAGGTATTCAATGAATAATACACTGAATCATACGATTCTTTTTTTTTAGATCTAAGATTGTATACACGAATAGACGTATAGATATTTCTATACATCTAGAATCGAATTTCATTTCGAATTTCTTTTTGCTATAATAGATAGATAACCAATCTTGATTTGGACTTTTAGTGAATATCCTAAAACGTCGTAAGGCTTTCGCGGGCGAACATTGACTCTTTCAAGATCTGGTTCATCCGAAGGGTCAGTCCATGACCTTTCAGAATAACTGAATTGGTTTCTGGTGCGTTCCGCCATCCTACCCACTGAATTATTAGAATTCGTTTTCAATAGAATCTTCTGCAGTCACAGGTTCCGTCGTTCCCATCACTTCTTGCTGAATGGCTAGGCCGAATTAATTTTCTGCAATGGAGCTCGTAATTGAATTTGTTGTTCCTGAGTCAATTTCCTCAGCCTTTAATTGACTTGATGCTCTTTTTTTGTTTTAGGTTCTTCCTAAGTATTGATGCTTTATTACACTGCCTTTTCTGAGATAATTCATAGACCATACATATTGGAATCATATATCATGGATATTTTGGTTCTCTCTTTCTATCAACCCTCCATTTACCCGATCCTTTTCTTTCACAATCTAGAATCAGATTGATTTTTTTTATGTAAAAAGATTTCAGTTGCTACAACTCTCTGATCAATCGATCATAGAGTGACTGATTCCTTGGATCCAGATAATACGAAGCAATGAGCTGGTTATTAGTTCTATAGTTATTAGTTCTATAGTTATGAGTTCTATCGTTATTAGCTCTTACTCCTATTCTGGTATGGGCCATCCCCCTTTGAACCCTAACTTAAACCTAAAGGAAATAACTGACGAGTCACACACTAAGCATAGCAATTATATCAAAGGATCAATCCAATTTTGATTCAACCCTATAGAATAGAATCGAATAAAAATAAAAAAGAATTGCTCATTTCTGATTGAACGAAAAGGGATGAAAGAGTTTGTCATTTTGTGTTCCATCTTGGATAGAACGGAAATCAAAAGAAAGTATCCTTATTCCTCGCCCGCAAATATCCAAATTTTGATGCCTAATACCCCATAAACCATTCGAACTGTATATGAACAATAATCAATTTTAGCTCGAATGGTTTGTAGCGGAACCCTCCCTTCTCTGATCCATTCGACACGTGCAATTTCTTTTCCGTCGATACGGCCTGCAATTTGTACTTGAATTCCTTTTGTATTCCCTGGGGTAATGGATTTTTCAATTGCGGTTCTCATTACCTTTCGAAATGCAACTCTTTCTTTTAATTGTTTGGCTATGTATTCTGCAAGAATAGTAGGCTGTCCATAGGGCTTTGTAATTATTGTGATAGCAATGTTGAGTTTATGGTTCACAGAATGAAACCCTTTTTCTACATTGGTCTGTAATTCTTTTATTCTTTGTGGTTTTCCCTTTCTTAAAAATTTTGGCAAGTCTGGGAAGCTCGTATAGATTACGACCTTTATCACATCGCTACTTTTTTGAATCTCTATACGTGAAATGATTGTCTCATCGGAGGGTCGGTTTTTTTTTACATTTTTCTTTATACAATCACGTACAAAATTTTTGATACAATCACGTATTTTTTGATCTTCCTGAAGACCTTTGGAGTAATTTTTGGGTTCTGCAAACCAAAGGGAATGATGTCTTTGGGTTGTACCAAGTCTCAAACCAAGTGGATTTATTTTTTGTCCCATATACCCTCACTCCCCTTATTAGCCCAGTTCAATTTCAATCTGTCCTGATCTCTCATATAGAAATACCTCTTTCTTATATCTGTATATTTAGTATATATATCTATCCATCTTTTTTTATCCATATTTGATCTTTTGATATATCTTTCAATACAATAGTTATATGACAGGTGGTTCTTTTTATGGGATAACTATGTCCTCGCGCTCGAGGTTTTAACTTTTTCCTGATAGTACCCCTGTTGACTTCGGCTTTACTAATGATTAAATCCGTTTTCTTTAACCCCATATTGTGACTCGCATTGGCTGCTGCAGAATAAACCAATTTTAAAATAGGGGAACATGCTCGATAAGGCATGAGTGCTAATATCATAAGTGTTTCTTTGTAGGAACGTCCACGAATCTGATCAATGACTCTTCGCGCTTTGTGAGCAGACAGACGGATATGTTGACCTAAAGCGTATACGTCTCTACTGTTGTTCTTGTTTATCATCAGGTTTACCTCCCACGAATGAACGATGAGCACCTAATATCTACTTTTTTAATTCAGATTAACGACGAGATTTATTGTCGTTTCTCGTATGTTCCCGGAAATTAAGAGTAGGTGCAAATTCTCCCAATTTTTGACCTACCATACGCTCTGTTATATAAACAGGCAAATGCTCTTTTCCATTATGAATGGCGATTGTATGTCCGATCATTGTGGGTATAATGGTAGATGCTCGGGACCAAGTTATTATTATTTCTTTTTCCCCCTTGCTGTTGAGTTTCTCAATTTTTCCTAATAAATGATTCGCAACAAAAGGATTTTTTTTTTTTGAACGTGGCACAGCTACTTACTCCTATCTTTTTTCTTTTGTAAAGACGAAGAAACATATTCGATGTTCAAGATTTTCCTATTTAGTACGTCGACGAAGAATGAAACGATTGCTATATTTATTCCGTTTTCTACTTCTTCTTCCAAGTGCAGGATAACCCCAAGGGGTTGTGGGGTGTTTTCTACCAATGGGGGCCCTTCCTTCGCCACCCCCATGGGGATGGTCGACAGGGTTCATAACCACTCCTCTGACTACAGGACGCTTACCTAGCCAACGCTTAGATCCGGCGCTACGCAGCAAACTTTTCTGGCTCACCCCAACATTACCCACTTGTCCGACTGTTGCTGAGCAGTTTTTGGAGATCAAACGGACCTCCCCGGATGGTAATCTTAATGTGGCCCATTTACCTTCTTTTGCAATCAGTTTTGCTACAGTCCCCGCTGCTCTAGCCAACTGTCCACCTTTTCCAAGTGTGATTTCTATGTTATGTAGGGCTGTGCCTAAGGGCATATGGGTTGAAGTAGATTCGTCTGTTTGATCAATCAAAACCTCTTCCCAAACTGTACAAGCTTCTTTCCAAAGCATACGGCTTTCTGAATGTATAGGAGGATATCTATACGGATGGATCCTATATGAATCATATGATGAAGTATCACATGAGTGGATAGATAGGCATCCAAATATGCTGAATCACTCATGTGATGATAGTCTACATTCTCGGTCTCTCCGTTCCGTCATCTGGCTTATGTTCTTCAGGTAGCATTCAGACCGAATGACTCTATGAAATTACGTCGATACTTCCAAATATTAGGGGTAACGTAGGAGACATCTCTCTTTTTCCCCGGGGGGTAGAATTACCACTGCTTAGCTTTCAATTCGCCTCTGACCATCAAATGAAATGTGCATAATCTTTCTTCTTCTCTTTGAAACTAAAGGGCGTTTCTGGTTCTGTCGGTGCTTCAAACAATTTTGTCTTCTCCATATTACCATATCTCTAGAGTCAATAATTTTATATGAGGAACTACTGAACTCAATCACTTGCTGCCGTTACTCTTCAGTTTTCTGTTGAGGTCTATTCCGTAGAGGCATTCAAATAGGATCCGTGATCGATTTCTAGGTTTCGTTGTAAACCTGATTGGTTACTTCCAATTACGTAAATCCATGGTGCAAACCGCACTCAAAGGTAGGGCATTTCCCATTGAGATAGGAACTTCTGTACCCGAACCAATGGTATCTCCAATTCTCGCCCCTCTGGGATGTAAAATATAGTTCTTCTCACCATCCCGATAGTGTATGAGACAAATGTGTGCATTTCGATTAGGGTCGTATTCTATGGTTACGATTCTCCCAGATATGTCTTTTTCATTCCGTCGAAAATCGATTTGACGGTATAGACGCTTATGCCCTCCCCCTCTATGCCTTGCGGTAATGATTCCTCTGGCATTCCGCCCTTTCCCACAATGACGCTTTCCAGAGATCAAATTCTTTCGTGGATTGGATTTCACTCGACTGTCTGCGGCCCCATTGCGTGTGCTCGGGGTAGAAGTTTGGTATAAATGGATCGCCGTGTTATTCAGTATTTTGATTGAAGCTCTTTTCTTTCTAGCGAAAGGGGTGGAATAGAATAACCTGGTTGAAGCGTAATGATCATACGTCTGTAATGCATTGTATGTCCCCTAATAGGTCCCATTCTTCGACCCTTTCCCGGGAGCCGATGACTATTCATAGCTATTACCTTAACCCCAAAGAAGAGTTCGACCCAATGCTTGATTTCGGTCCTAGTTGATCCTGATTCGACATTAGAAGTATATTGATTCTTCCCCACCAATAGCCTAACACTTTTTTCGGTAAATACTGCATATTTGATTCCATCCATAAATCCACTTTCTTTCCTATGAGTTCCAGTATTGATAAGAATTCGAGTTCTTACTGTTCATATGTTATAGTATGAATATACCACACCAATTCGTTCTCTATTAAGATTCGAATTCAAATCTACAGAATCGAACGAATCTTATAGAGAACTCTATCGAAATCGAACGCTATCGAAATCGAAGATCGAAAGAATTCTGAAAACAAGAAAATTATATAATAGACATATAAAGTAAGATCGATTTCTCTGATGATGATGATACAGAGCCAGTTCCAATAGACTGAACTTATGAAACGCTCCCATCCCATTGGTGTGCATCCAGTAGGAATTGAACCTACGAATTCGCCAATTATGAGTTGGGCGCTTTAACCATTCAGCCATGGATGCTTGGATCATCATACATCGTGAATCAATCATTTCCAACCCTACCCATAACCATAACCATGCCAAGAAAACCGCGGAGAGGCTATGAAGTCCAATTATGGATCTTCGAATTGAGAGAGATACTGAGAGAAATCAAGACTTTTGGCTATTTGTATTTGTTCGATTCATGGACCCAATTCGATTTCGTGGAATCTTTTACTTACCTTTTTTTCCACCAAGAACGTTTTCTGAAACTTTTTGACCCCCGAATTTGGAGTCTCCTCCTTTCGGGTTCACCAAGCAACCGATCTTTCACGAGCAAAGTTGTAGTACTGGTTAAGGGTGTAGTACTGATTCTAGTAGCGGTCCTTATATCTCGTATGCACCATCAAACTATGGTCGAAAGAAAAAATCTCTATTTGAGGGGGCTTCTTCCTCTACCTATGAATTCCATTGGACCCAGAAATGATGCATTGTTTCGTTCTTCCCATAGGTTGGTTGTTTCGCTCCTGTATCTTCCAAAAGGGAAAAAGATCTCTGAGAGTGGTTTCATGGATCCGAAAGGGAGTCCTTGGGTTCTCCCAATAACTCAAAAGTGTATCATGCCTGAATCTAACTGGGGTTCGCGGTGGTGGAGGAACTGGATCGGAAAAAATAGGGATTCTAGTTGTAAGATATCGAAAGAAACCCTAGCTGGAATTGAGATCTCATTCAAAGAGAAAGATATCCAATATCTGGAGTTTCTTTTTGTATCCTATACGACGGATGATCCGATCGCGCTCGGCAGGGACCACGATTGGGAATGGTTTGATGGCCTGTCTCCGAGGAAGAAGCGAAACAGAATCAACTTGAATTCGGGACAGCGATTCGAAATCTTAGTGAAACACTGGATTTGTTATCTCATGCCTGCTTTTCGTGAAAAAAGACCAATGGAAGGGAAGGGTTTCTTCAAACAACAGGGATCAGATTTTTTGAGGACGGTATCGAGAGAGAATTGGATTTGGTTAGACAATGTGTGGTTGGTAAACAAGGATCGGTTTTTTCGCAAGGTACGGAATGTCTCGTCAAATATTCACTCTGATTCCACAAGATCTAGTTTCGTTCAAGGAACGGATTCTAGCCAATTGAAAGGATCTTCGGATCAATCCAGAGATGCTTTCGATTCCATTAGGAATGAGGATTCGGAATCTCACACATTGATCAATCAAAGAGAGATTCAACAACTCAAAGAAAGATCGATTCTTTTGGATTGGGATCCTTCCTTTCTTCAAACGGAAGGAACCGAGATAGAATCAGACCGATTCCCGAACAGCCTTTCTGGAGATTCCTCAATGTCCCGGCTATTCGCGGAACGTGAGACGCAGATGATTCGTCATCTGCTTCCGGAAGAAATCGAAGAATTTCTTGGGAATCCTACAAGATCAATTCGTTCTTTTTTCTCTGACAGATGGTCAGAACTTCATCTGGGTTCGAATCCTACTGAGAGGTCCGATCCTAAATTGTTGAAGAAACAACACGATGTTTCTTTTGTCCCTTCCAGGCGATCGGAAACGAAAGAAATAGTGGATCTCTTCAAGATAATTCCGTATTTACAAAAGACCATCTCAATTCATCCTATTTCATCAGATCCGGGATGTGATAGGGTTCCGAAGTATGAACCGGATCTGGACAGTTCCAATAAGATTTCATTCTTGACCCAAAATCCATTTTTGGATTTCTTTCATCTATTCCATGACCGGAACAGGGTGGGGTACACGTTACACCACGATTTTGAATCCGAAGAGAGATTTTCAAAAATGGCAGATCTACTCATTCTATCAATCACCGAGCCGGATCTGGTGTATGATTATGATAGGGTATTTTTTCCCTTTTCTGAGGGATTCCACTCCGGGGATGAATCGAAAAAGAAATCTTTATTGGTTGTACCTCCTATTTTTTCTGAAGATCCAAAACCAAAAAGAGTGGTATTTGCTAGCAACAACATAATGGAGGCATTCAATCCATATAGATTGATCCGAAATCTGATTCAAATCCAATATAGCACCTATGGGTACATAAGAAATGTATCAAATCGATTCTTTTTACTGTTACTGAATCGATCCGATCGCAACTTCGACTATGGAATGAAAGGGGATCCAATAGGAAGTAAGACTCTGAATCATAGAACTAGAATGAAATATACGATCAACCAGCATCTCTCGAATTTGAAAAAGAGTCAGAAGAAAGGGTCCGACCCTCTTAGTTCTCGAACCGAGAGATCCATGAATCGGGATCCTAATGCATATAGATACAAATGGACCCAAAATTTCCAGGAACATTTGGAACATTTCATTTCTGAGGCTACGAGGCGTTTTCAATTTCAAGTAGTGTTCGATCGATATCATCATCATCGAGATCGATTCTGTATTCATCGATCTCGATATCGATTCCGTATTCATCTGAATCGATTAGGTATTCATCGATCTCGATTCCGTATTCATCTGAATCGATTCCGTATTCATCTGAATCGATTCCGTATTTCTCTGAATCGAGATCGCTTCTGTATTCATCTGAATCGCTTCCGTATTTCTCTGAATCGCTTCCGTATTCATCTGAATCGATTCCGTATTCATCTGAATCGATTCTGTAGTCATCTGAATCGATTCCGTAGGAATCCGACTCAATATTTGATTGATTTGGGCGAGTTTATGGCGAAACTGTCGAAGTCACATCCCTTTTTGACGAAGTCACCTCGTTTCCTTTTGTCGAAGGCATTCTTATTTTTCTCGAATTCACTTCCCTTTTGGTCGAAGTCACTTCTCTTTTTTTTGTCGAAGTCACTTCTCTTTTTGTCCTTTTTGTCGAAGTCACTTCCCTTTTTCTTTGTGAGTATCGGAAGTTCCCCCATTCCTGGGTCTGAGATTCCCATCTATATCTATGAATTGAAAGGGCCGAATGATCCACTCTGCAATCAGTTGTTAGAATCAATAGGTGTTCAAATCGTTCCTTTTAATAAACGGAAACCCTTCTTATTGGATGATCATGATTCTTCCAAAAAATCGAAATTCTTGATCAATGGAGGCACAATATCACCATTTTTGTTCAATAAGACAAAATGGATGATTGACTCATTCCCTACTAGAAAGAATTGCAGGAACGATTTTGATAACACGGATTCCTATTTCTCAATGACATCCCACGATCGAGACAATTGGCTGAATCCCGTGAAACCATTTCATCGAAGTTCATTGATATCTTCTTTTTCTAAAGCAAATCGACTTCGATTCTTGAATAATCCACATCACTCCTGGTTCTATTGTACCAAAAGATTCCCTTTTTATGTGGAAAAGGCCCTTCTCAAGAATTCGGATCTTACGTATGGACAATTCCTCAATATCTTGTTCATTCGCAACAAAAGATTTTCTTTGTGCGTCGGTAAAAAAAAACATGTTTTTTGGGAGCGAGATACGATTTCCCCAATCGAATCACAGGTATCTAAGATATTCCTACCTAAGGATTTGCCACAAAGTGGTGACGAAACGTATAACTTGTACAAATCTTTCCATTTTCCAATGCGATCCGATCCATTCGTTGGTAGAGCTATTTATTCGATCGCAGACATTTCTGGAACACCTCTAACAGAGGGACAAATAGTCCATTTTGAAAGAACGGATTGTCCACCTCTTTCAGATATGCATCTATCTGATTCCGAAGGGAAGCAGTATCTCAATTTCAATTCAAACATGGGTTTGATTCACACTTCATGTGCTGAGAAATCCAAAAAGAGGAAAAAACGGAGTCTTAGGTTTAAGAAACGGGAGATGGATAGAACCCTTCAACGAGAGCGTGCTTTTTCAAATCTCTCAAAATGGAATCTGTTCCAACCATATATACCGTGGTTCTTTACTTTGACAGGGTTCAAATATCTAAAATTCGCCCTTTTAGATCCTTTTTCAAACCTAGTGAGCAGTCACATATCTATTTTTCAGGATATTCTGGAGACATCATGGTGGATTCTTCAGACAAAATTGTGGGCGATTCTTTCAAACTGGAATCTCAGTGAGATTTCGAGTCATTGTTTACAGACTCTTCTTCTGTCCGCAGAACTGATTCATCGAAATAATGAGTCACCCCTATGGCTGAGATCATCAAATGCTCGGGAGTTCCTCATCCTTTTCCTTCTTCTTGTTGCTGGATATCTCGTTGGTACACATCTTCTCTTTGTTTCCCGAGCCTTTAGTGAGTTACAGACGGATTTCAAAAAGATCAAATCTTTGATGATTCCATCATACATGATTGAGTTGCAAAAACTTCTGGATAGGTATCCTCCATCTGAGCAGAATTCTTTCTGGTTAAAGAATCTCTTTCTAGTTGCTCTGGAACAATTAGTCTATTTTCTAGAAGCAATATGGGGTTCTGCTTTTAACATGCTATTGGGTGGCGGTCCCACTTATGGGTTCAAATCCATAGGTTCTAAGAAGAAATTTTGGAATAGGAATCTCATGGGTATCATGGATTTCCTAAGGATCATACCAAATCCTATCAATCGAATCACTTTTTCGAGAAATACGAGACATCTAAGTCGTACAAGTAAAGAGATCTATTCATTGATAAGAAAAAACGTGAACGTTGAGTGGATTGATTATCGAAAGAAACTCGAATCCTGGGTCGCGACCAGTGATGTGATTGAGGATGAAGAAAGAGAATTCTTGGTTCAGTTGTTCACCTTAACGACAGAAAAAAGGATGGATCAAATGCTATTGATTCTGACTCATAGTGATGGTTTATCAAAGAATGACTCTAGTTATCAAATGGTTGAACAACAGGGATCAATTTACTTACGATACGTAGTTGACATTCATCAAAAGGATCTAATGAATTATGAGTTCAATAGATCCTGTTTAGCAGAAAGACGGATATTCCTTGCTCATTTTCAGACAATCACTTATTCACAAACCTCGTGTGGGGCTACTCGTTTTCATTTCCCATCTCATGGAAAACCCTTTTCGCTCCGCTTACCCCTATCCCCCTCTAGGGGTATTTTAGTGATAGGTTCGATAGGAACTGGACGATCCTATTTGGTCAAATCCCTCGCGACAAACTCCTATCTTCCTTTCATTACGGTAGTTCCAAACAAGTTCCTGGATCCCAATTACATTCCTTATCAGTATCAATTCGATCCTTTTGATAGTGAGCCTGAGGATCTTGCTAATGAGTATAACGATCTTTCTTATGGGTATCTTGAGAGTCTTGATATGCTGGATGTTGATGAGAGTGACGATATCGATAGCGATAGCGATAGCGATGATGACCTTGATATCGATGATATAAAGCTGCTAAATGCGCGACCTGAGGATAGACTACTACTAGATCCATTTAGTATCCGCATTCCATTGGAAATAGCAAAAGCAATGTCCCCTTGCATACTTTGGATTCCAAACATTCATGATCTGTCTGTGCGTGCGTCGAATACCTTATCCCTCGGTCTATTAGTGAACTCTCTCTCCAGGGATTGTGAAAGATGCTCCACTAGCAATATCCTTGTTATTGCTTCGACTCATATTCCCCAAAAAGTGGATCCCGCTCTAATAGCTCCGAATAAATTAAATACATGCCTTAAGCTACAAAGGCTTATGATTCCACAACAACGAAAGCACTTTTTCACTCTTTCATATACTAGGGGATTTCACTTGGAAAAGAAACTGTCCCATCCTAATGGATTCGGGTCCATAACCATGGGTTCCAGTGTACGAGATCTTGTAGCACTTACGAATGAGGCCCTATCCATTAGTATTGCACAGAAGAAATCCATTATAGACACTCATACAATTCGATCTGCTCTTCATAGACAAACTTGGGATTTTCGAGCCAAGGTAAGACCGGTTCAGGATCATGGGATCCTTTTCTATCAGATTGGAAGGGCTATTGCACAAAATGTACTTCTAAGGAATGGCCCCATAGATCCTATATCTATCTATCTGAAGAAGAGATTCCCTACGGGTTCTTATTTGTCCAACTGGTACTTCGAGCTTGCAACGAGCATGAAGAGATTAACGATACTTCTTTATCTTTTGAGTTGTTCTGCCGGATCGGTCGCTCATGATCTTTGGTCTCTACCCGGACCCGATGAAAAAAATGAGATAATTTCTGATTTGGTTGAGACTGATTCTGCTCTAGTTCGTGGCCTATTAGAAGTATTCGAAGGAGAAGGCACTCTGGTGGGATCCTCTCGGACAGAAAAAGATGGCAGTCAGTTTGCTAATGATCGAGTGACATTGCTTCTTCGGTCTGAACGAAGGAATCCCTTAGATATGATGAAAAATGGATTTTGTTCTAGCGTTGATCAGAAATTTCTCTATGAAAAAGACGAATCGGAGTTTGAATTGGAAGACGGGGTTCTATTTAGAGAAAGAGACCGCGACCTGCAACAGATAGAGGAGGATTTCTTCAATGACATAGTTTGGTCTCCTAGAATATGGTACCCCGATCTATTTGGTTGGATCGAAAGTCCCAATGAATTGGGATTTCCCTATTGGGCCAGGTCATTTTTGGGCACGCGGATCATTTCTGATCAAGAGAATGATTGGGACCCTGCGAATCCATTCTTTTGGGATGCGCCTGTGTTTTCACGTCGAGAATTCTTTGCAGATCAAGAGATGTCAAAGGGGTTTCTTATTTACCTAACAAAGGAGATGCGTAAAAGCTTGTTCATCAAGAATACGCAAGAAAATAACTTCGAATTGTTGATTCATCGCCAGAGATGTCAGAGAACCAATAGTTCATTATCTAATGGGTCTTTCCGTTCTAATACTCTATCCGAGAGTTATCAGTATTTATCAAATCTGTTCCTATCTAACGGAACGCTAGTGGATCAAATGACAAAGACATTGTTGAGAAAGAGAT